ATGACTCGAAACCCTTTTCATTTAGTCGAATTTAGACCTTGACCATTAACAGGATCAATAAGAGCACTATTTTTAACAACAGGACTATCATCATGATTCCATAATTATGAAAACACACTAATTTTTATTGGATTAACATTAATAATCTTAACCATAATTCAATGATGACGAGATATCATCCGAGAAAGAACATTTCAAGGTTTTCATACATCTAAAGTATATAATGGATTACGATGAGGAATAATATTATTCATTATTTCAGAAGTCTGTTTCTTTTTCGCCTTTTTCTGAGCTTACTTTCACAGAAGTTTAGCCCCCAATATGGATATCGGATCATGTTGACCACCAATCTATATCTTCCCTCTAAATCCTTTCCAAATCCCTCTATTAAACACAGCAATTTTACTAGCCTCTGGAGTATCAGTAACATGAGCCCACCACTCACTAATAAACAATAACCTAAACCCCGCAATTCAATCTATAATCATTACCATCACATTAGGATTTTATTTCACAATCCTACAAATGATAGAATATATGGAAACATCATTCTCCATCTCAGACAGAATTTACGGATCCACATTTTTCGTAGCCACAGGATTTCATGGCCTACATGTAATTATCGGATCAACATTCCTACTTATATGTCTAATACGAATTATAATAAATCATTTCTCTTCATCACACCATTTTGGATTTGAAGCCGCAGCTTGATACTGACACTTCGTAGACGTAGTATGATTATTTCTATATACTTTTGTATACTGATGAGGATCTTAATTAATAATTATTAAGTGGCCGACTAAAAGCACTAGACTTTTAATCTAGAAAATGATTTATTTGAATCCTTAATGGTATTATATTTTATAAAGAAAATTTAATTTGCAATTAAAAAGTAATAATATATCTTATTTAATACCAAACAAGAAATGAATATTCATATATGGTTTCGACCCATAATTAGGTATATATATATACCCTTGTTTCAGTGAAAAGCCAAACCAGAGGCATTTAACTGTTAATTAAAAAACTGAAATAATATTTCTTCACTGAAGTATAGCGCCGGAATGAACGGATTATATTGATGTTATAAATCATAAGAATTATATCTTCTATACTTATGTATCCTTTCTTACTTTTCTCTATTTTCCTTATTATCTTAAACATTATTTTATTTATTATTAGTTCAATAATCCAATTCAAGACTAACAAAAACCGAGAAAAAAATTCTCCATTTGAATGTGGATTTGATCCTGCATGGTATACTCGATCACCCTTCTCTATACGCTTTTTTCTTTTAGCTGTAATTTTCTTAATTTTTGATGTAGAAATTATCTTACTAATACCTTTAATTATTAACTTACTATATTCTCCATCAATCATTTATCTATCTTCATCAATAATCTTCTTAATTATCCTAATTATTGGTCTTATACATGAATGAAACCAAGGTTCATTAGATTGAATATAAGAGTAATAATGTTATATAATAAAGCTGCTAACTTTATTATGAGCAATTCATAATTGTACTACTCTTTATGAACAATAAATTCTTTCCCGCTAACTTTATATTTATTATTATAATAGTCATAGGAACAATTATATCACTTTCATCCTCTAATTGATTAATAATATGAATAGGATTAGAATTAAATTTAATAGGAATCTTACCACTAATAAATATTAAATTTAAAAGTATAGAAATCGAAGCCTCTGTCAAATATTTTATTATTCAATCGATAAGATCTTCATTATTCATTATATCATCAATTTATAATTACATAACTTCAATTTCTATATTTTCAATATTTAATACATCAATACTATCTTCCGTTATAATAATTTCGTTATTAATTAAAGTAGGTAGAGCCCCCTTCCATTTATGACTACCATCAATATGTAAAAACATAAGATGATCAATACTATTCACAATTTTAACCTGACAAAAAGTGGCACCATTATTTATATTATCTTTTATTAACCACAACTACCTTATTATAATTATATCAGCAATCCTGAGAGCTATTATAGGAAGAATCCAAGCCATCAATCAATCAAACCTACAACTAATTATAGTTTATTCATCCATCTCACATCTAGGTTGAATATTACCAATCTGTTATATTAATAATTTTCTTATATTTAGATACCTATTAATTTATACTATTATTATCCTCCCCTTATTTATATGATTCTCAATAAAATCAATACTATTTACTTACTCATTAACACAACAAAACAATAATATAAATAAAGAAAACATTTTTATTATATCCTTAATTTTATCTCTAGCAGGTATTCCACCTATATTAGGATTCTTATCAAAACTAATAATCTTAAATATATTATTGAAAATAAATATAATTATATTACCCATAATATTGTTTATTGGAACACTTATTAGTCTATATTTCTATTTAAATCTAACAATAATTATAACTATTAAATCCTTTTACTTATTAAAAACTCACAAAATAAAAATCAACATAAAATCAATCTTGTCTTTAAACTTATTAGGAACTACAATCTTCATTCCTATAATAATATATGCGATGAATATTCTCAACAAATCACAAAGATATTGGAACTTTATATTTCATTTTTGGAATTTGATCAGGCCTTTTAGGTACTTCATTAAGCCTAATAATTCGTACAGAATTAGGACAACCAGGATCTTTATTAAATGACGACCAACTATATAACGTAATTGTAACAGCCCATGCATTTGTAATAATTTTTTTTCTTGTTATACCCGTGATGATTGGAGGATTTGGAAATTGATTAGTACCTTTAATATTAGGTGCCCCAGACATAGCTTTTCCCCGTATAAATAATATAAGATTTTGATTATTACCTCCATCTTTGACCCTTCTTCTTTCCTCCGCTGCAGTAGAAAGTGGTGTGGGTACCGGATGAACAGTTTACCCTCCTTTATCTAGAAACTTAGCACATATAGGACCGTCTGTCGACTTAGCAATTTTCTCCCTTCACCTGGCAGGAATCTCATCAATTTTAGGAGCAATTAATTTTATTACTACCATTATTAATATACGATGAGAAGGTATACTAATAGAACGATTACCTCTATTCGTCTGATCTGTATTTATTACCGCCGTTTTACTACTTCTATCCCTACCAGTATTAGCAGGTGCAATTACTATACTTTTAACTGACCGAAACTTCAATACTACATTTTTTGACCCTAGAGGGGGTGGGGACCCTATTTTATATCAACACTTATTCTGATTTTTTGGTCATCCAGAAGTATATATTTTAATTTTACCAGGTTTCGGTATAATTTCCCATATCGTTTCACACTACTCCATAAAAAAAGAGACCTTTGGTAGATTAGGTATAATTTACGCAATATTATCAATTGGTTTATTAGGATTTATTGTATGAGCCCACCACATATTTACAGTCGGAATAGACGTTGATACACGAGCCTACTTTACAGCCGCAACAATAATTATTGCCATCCCAACAGGAATTAAAGTTTTTAGATGATTAGCCACCATCTATGGATCTCCTATTAAATATACCCCCCCAATATTATGATCTTTAGGATTCATCTTTTTATTTACTATAGGAGGTTTAACAGGAATTGTTTTATCAAATTCATCATTAGATATTATACTCCATGATACTTATTACGTAGTAGCACACTTCCATTATGTATTATCAATAGGAGCAGTATTTGCTTTATTTGCAGGATTTACTCATTGATACCCTATAATTACAGGTCTATCATTAAATCAACAATATACTAAATCCCACTTCTATATAATATTTATTGGAGTAAATGTTACTTTCTTCCCACAACATTTCTTAGGTTTAGCAGGTATGCCACGACGATATTCAGATTACCCTGATTCCTATACTAAATGGAACATATTATCATCAATAGGATCCTTATTATCACTAACATCAATTATATTTTTCATATTTATCGTATGAGAAAGATTAATCTCACAACGAACAATTATCTGGTCTAACCACTTAAATACATCACTGGAATGAGACAATCGACTACCAGTCGATTTCCACAACCAAATAGAAACAGGAGCTTTATTCATTTAATATTTTATGACCCAATGAGGACAATTAGGATTTCAAGACGCAAACTCTCCACTTATAGAACAATTAATTTTCTTTCATGATCATTCTATATTTATTCTAACCATCATTCTTACACTAGTAATATATATTACAATACTATTAATAACAAATAAGTTTTCATCAATAATAATTACAGAAAGTCAAAAAATCGAAACAATCTGAACAATCATTCCTAGAATTATTTTATTGTTCCTTGCCTTACCCTCTCTAAAATTACTATATTTATTAGATGAATCCATCAACCCATTATTAACAATCAAAGCATTAGGACACCAATGATATTGAAGTTATGAATATTCAGACTTTATAAATATCGAATTCGATTCATATATAACACCATCGAATGAACTAAATGAAGGATCTTTCCGATTGTTAGAAACAGATCACCACTTAATTATTCCAATAAAAACAAACACACGAATAATTATTTCATCAGCCGATGTAATCCATTCATGAACAGTACCCTCATTAGGAGTAAAAGTTGATGCAATCCCAGGTCGATTAAATCAACTAAACTTATTTTCTAATCGACCTGGTTTATATTATGGACAATGTTCTGAAATTTGTGGAGCTAACCATTCATTTATACCTATTACATTAGAAATTGTAAATATAGATACTTTTAATAATTGATTGCTTAATATAAATAAATAAAAAGTTAGTTAATAGATAACATAAATTTGTCAAGTTTAAATTACTATATTATATAGTACTTTTTATATGCCTCAACTTTCTCCATTAAATTGAATTATACTTTTTATATTATTCTGATTTCTATTATTTTTAAATTCATCTATTATATGATGAAATAATAAAAACAAATATACTTTGATTAACCAAAAACCTTTCAAAAAAAACCTAAAATATAATTGATAAAATGATAGTAGACGTTTTCTCCTCATTTGATGACCATAACTCAACTACTTTATATCTTCATTCACTAACTTGAATTTTATCCCTCTGATCATTATTCTTTATTAATTCTTCATTATGAATTTCTCCATCATTCCTTAATAATTCAATAATAATCCCTAAACAAATTATTAATATTCAAATCATTCGATCATTCAGAAATAATCTAGGAGGATTTTCGCTTATTATTTCATCATTATTTCTAATAATTATTAATTTTAATCTACTAGGATTAATTCCATATGTATATAGTACTACAAGTCATTTAGTATTATCTTTTTCTCTTTCCCTACCCTTATGATTAAGATTAATTATATCTTCTTATTATAATAACAGATATTCATCACTTGCTTCTCTTCTACCATCAGGAACTCCATCCTTCTTAATCCCCTTCCTTCCTTTAATCGAAATTATAAGAATTAGAGTTCAACCATTAACTCTTGCTATTCGAATCGCAGCCAATATTAGAGCTGGCCACATTATTCTTACCCTCATTGGAGATTTTCTATCATTTTCTTTAATTAACGTCTCCATTATTACAACTTCAATTGTATTATTAATTCAAATCGGTTATTTTATTTTCGAAATTGGTATTGCTATCATCCAAGGTTATATTTTTTCTTTATTAATTACTTTATATTCTGATAACCACCAATAGATAAAATATTTAATATTAATTACTTACTTAAAGATAGTTTTTACCACCTTAACACCTTCAACGTCATGCTCTAATATTTAAGCTATTTAAGTAAAACATAAAAATAATAAATATAATAACAATTAAATTAATATTAAACAAAATAACTATTCACCACTCCATAACATATATTAATTTTTTAATTATCTTAAGAATTCCTTGTCCCCCCAATATTTCTAACCAACCTATATCAACCACCTTCAAATTTATATTAGTAATATTTTTTATTATTATTATAAAAGGATAGCCTCTTAAAGAAGATATAAATCATATTTTACTATTACACCAATAAATTAAATCATAGCTTATCTTATTTAATCCAAATATTCATAACCTAAAAGAAAATAATAAAGAAAACATCAACAAAAATGAAACCATTAATTTATATATAGTAGGTATAATAATTACCTCATTAAAATAAATAACTAATCTTTGTAATATAAATCCCCCAAATAAAGCACCTATACACAAAATTAATATTGATACGATAACATATAAATCATTATCATTTATATTTTCATATACTACACTTTTTACATCCCCTCAAATCATGTATATAGACAAACGTATAGAATATAATATAGTTAAACATACACCAAACAATGAAAAAATACCAATTAATATATTTATATTCCTAGTTAATACCATCTCAATAATTAAATCTTTAGAATAAAATCCTGCCAAAAAAGGAAATCCACATAATGCTATATTTGAAATATTAAAAATAATACTAGTAAAAGGTAATATATAGCTAATACCTTTTAAATCACGAATATCTTGTATTCCAAAAAAGTTATGAATAATATTACCACCACATAAAAATAAAAGAGCTTTAAATATTGCATGTGTATATAAATGAAATAAAGCTAATATTGGTATTTTTAATCCTAAAGATATTATTATAACTCCTAATTGACTTAAAGTAGATAATGCAATTACTTTCTTTATGTCATATTCATAAATAGCACACAAACCTGATATAAAAGTTGTTATAATAGAAATAAACAACAAAAAATTACAAAAAAAAGCAACTTCAACCAAATGATTATAAAATCGAATTAACAAAAAAACACCTGCTGTTACCAAAGTTGAAGAATGAACTAACGCTGACACAGGAGTAGGTGCTGCTATAGCAGCAGGTAACCAACTTCTAAAAGGAATCTGAGCCCTCTTAGTTATACCAGCAATTACTACAAAAATTATACAAATCTCAAAAAATCAAAAATATCAAATACATAGATAATTTCAATGTCCTATAAAAGACATAATACTAATCCCTGCTAAAATAAAACAATCCCCAACTCGATTTATTAATACAGTTAATATTCCTGCACTCAACGATTTATTATTTTGATAGTAAATAACTAAACAAAATGAAACTAATCCTAATCCATCTCACCCCAAAATTAATCTAACAAACCTAGGAATAAAAATCAAAAAGTTTATAGACAAAACAAACAACATTAAAATCATCATAAAACGTTTTACATTTAAATCCCCTTTTATATAACTTACACTAAAAATACAAATTGAACTAGAAATTAAACAAACTAAGCTACTAAATCTACAACTTACCCAATCCAATAAAATATCCAACTCAACAAATAACCTTATAACATTAAAAATCTCCCAAGAAATTATATATGAACAATTATTCAAAACTATGTATATAAATAATATAAATATAATAAAAAAATTTGATATTAATAAAAACCTAAAAAAAACTTCTAATTTCAATTTATTCATAGTAAAATAAAATAACTTTTTTCTCTAAGCCCACAACTTAGTATTTTATATAAACTAATTTTACTAATTAAAAATAAATCTTACTAATATAACCTACATTTAAAATAAATAATAATAAAGGAAAAATATGTAACACCAAAAGTAAATATTCATTACTTTTATTAGCCCTAATTACTTTAATAAAACTCATAACTTGCCCATGAACAACACTTACATAGAAAATTAAGTTATATAATCCACCTAAAAAAACCATTATCAATACAAAAAACAACAAAAAAAAACTATATATATAAATAGAAATATATAATATAATTTCCCTAACTAATCTAATAAAAGGAGGAGCCCCCATATTACAGATACATAATAGAAACATTAATAACCTCATTATAGGATTATAATTAATCATACCCCCACATAAGAACAACCTTCGACTATTAATTTTTTCATAAATTAAATTACCCATACAAAATAAACCTGATGAACATAATCCATGACATACCATTATTAGAATCGCCCCCTCTCAACCAACAATAAACCCACTAATCACACCAGCCAATATTATTCCCATATGACCAATTGAAGAATATGCAATCAGTCTTTTTATATCTCTTTGTCCTACACAAATTATTGAAGTTAACATTCCACCTCATAAACAAACTCCAACTAATAAAACCATAAAACTATTACCTAAAATTTTAAATAAACCCACAAATCGTATAACACCATATCCACCTAATTTCAATAAAACCCTAGCCAAAATTATTGATCCAGAAATTGGTGCCTCTACATGTGCTTTTGGTAATCATAAATGAAAAAAATACAAAGGTAATTTGACTAAAAATGCTAATAACAAACCAAAAACCCAATAAACTCTTACCCTATTTATAAACAATAATTTAATTATATCTATCCTATATGTACCCTCTTGATAACCAAATAATAATAAACAAAGTAATAAAGGTAAAGAAGCACTAACCGTATATAACATTATATATATCCCAGCTTGTAAACGCTCAGGCTGATACCCCCAACTTAAAATTAATATTAATGTCGGAATTAAGGAAACCTCAAAAAACAAATAAAATATTATCAAATTTTCTACTAAAAAAAAAAAAATAATAACAAAACATAGCAATAATACACAGAAAACAAAATAATCAGTTTTATTATTTAATATTTTAACAGATTTATAACTAGATAATAATATTAATCTCCTTGTTCAAAAACTCAATAATACTAAAATACTAGATATTTTATCAAAAACAAAATAAAATTCTCTAATACCTCTAATATCAATATTTAAATATTTTAACATTATAAAACTAAAAATTATTATAAACCATAAACAAAACTCCCAATTTATTTTTTTACCTAGAAAAAAAAGTATTAATATTCTTATTAATATACCTACAATTTATGAACTCTTAAACTTGATACGTAATCATTTCCATGTAATCGAATAAACCTTACCAATAATGCCAGACCTAATGTCGCTTCACAAACCCCAAAAACAACTACAACCACTAATAAATAAAAATCAGAATTAATTATACCTAACGAAAAAAAAAAAATAGAAATTACTCTTAATGTCAATACTTCAAAACCTAACAAAACATTCAAAATATGTTTTCATTGAAATATTAACACAAATAATCCACAAATATATATATATAAGCCTATCAATAAACAATTATTTATAATCATATAAGTTATAATAGTTTATAAAAACATTGGTCTTGTAAACCAAAATTAAATTCATTATTTTTATAACTATAAAGTTACAAGTGAATCGAACACTTTTCAATGGTTTTCAAAACCATTTAATCATCCAATATAACTTAATAATCTAAAATATATATTCATAGTATATCTAATATTGGACGAATTAAAAAACAAGTAAAATATAAAACTCTAAAAATCCGACCAATTATCTCATAAGGGTACTCCACAGGACACCTCCCAATTCAAGTTAAAATAAAGAACACTCCAACCAAAAATCAAAAACAGAATTGACCTAAAAAATTATAAGTTAAACCTATACATCCACTAATATGTAAAAAAGGACAAACAAATAAAATAACAATAGATATCCCTAACCTAACCACACCACCTAATTTATTAGGAATTGAACGTAGAATAGCATAAGCAAATAAAAAATACCACTCAGGTTTAATGTGAATGGGAGTAACTAAAGGATTAGCAGGAATGAAATTCTCAGCATCCCCTAATATATTAGGAAATAATAAACTTAATTCAACCAATGCAAATAATATAACAAAAAAACCTAACATATCTTTATATCTATGGTAATGATGAAAAGGAATTTTATCTAAATCTCTATTTACCCCCAAAGGATTTCTTGAGCCCCCTTCATGAAGAAATAAAAAATGTAAAATAACCAACCCAACAATAATAAAAGGAAACAAAAAATGAAAACAAAAAAATCGACTTAATGTAGCATTATCCACAGAAAACCCTCCTCAAATTCAATATACTAAAACCTCCCCAATATATGGAACCACAGAAACTAAATTAGTAATTACTGTTGCCCCCCAAAAAGATATTTGACCTCAAGGCAATACATACCCCACAAAACCAGTCAATATCACCAAAATATATAATAATACACCTACGTTTCAAGTATATACATTTATATATAAACCATAATATAAACCTCGACCAATATGTATATATAAACAAATAAAAAAAAATGATGCACCGTTAGCATGAATATAACGTAAAACCCAACCATAATTAACATCTCGTATAATATGAATAACAGAATCAAAAGAATACTCAATACAAGAAGTATAATGTATAGCAAGAAAAATACCTCTTAATAATTGAATAATTAAACATAACCCCAATAATGAACCAAAATTCCATCAAATAAATAAATTAACAGGTGATGGTAAATCAATTAATGCTCCATTAATAATTTGTAATACAGGATGAGTTTTTCGCAATGAACTAAGCATATTTATATTTAAAAACACGTAATGGACCTTCACAATAATAACAAATCTTTACTACACTAATCAAAATTAATAACAATAATAAACCCAAAAAAACATAACAACAAAAATTAAAACTACTTATAATTAACCTAGATATACCCAAGCTCATGAACTTTATTCTTACTACCTTTATATTTAATAAACCTACATCAATATATATATATATACTTACAAAATTTATCATTAAAAATCTTATAATTACAACCAGTATATATATAAATAAACCTTTAGAAAAAAAAATTAAATTAGGAATTAAACTAATAATATATATAAATATAATTAATAACCCCCCTACATAAACCAAAAACAGTATATAGCCATACCATGAATATAAAAAAAAAGAAATTATAACACTCATAAATACACTTACCAACATAATTATAAACCCCAATCTTAAAGGTTGAATTAAAATAATTAACATTCTAATAATAGAAAATCCTAAAGAAAATAATATTATTAATACCATTCCAAAAAATAAAAACTATAATTTTAATATATAACCTCCAACGTTACCATTTTAATATAAACTATTTAATGATTTTAAACATAACATATTATTTTACTAAACATACTAATAAAAATCAAAATTATTAAAACACATGGTAAATATCTCTTCCAAATTAAATATATTAATAAATCATAACGATAACGTGGGTAGCTAGCACGCACCCAGATGAATAATACACTTATAAATCCTATAATAATAGATATCCTCAAACCTAAAGAAACATTTAAAAATCCTCCCCCAAAAAATATTACCCTACATAAAAAACTTATAAATAAAATATTACCATATTCAGCCATAAATAACAACGCAAACCCAACTGCACCATATTCAACATTAAACCCTGAAACTAATTCAGATTCTCCCTCAGCAAAATCAAAAGGGGCCCGATGAGTTTCTGCAATTATTGAAACAACCCACATTATAAACATAAAAAAATTAACAAAAAAAACCCAACAAATAAACTGATATTTAAATAAATTAATCAAATTAATACTACCAACCAACAATAAACAACTTATCAAAATCAATGATATTCTAACCTCATAAGAGATACTTTGAGCAACTGCACGAACAGAACCCAATAATGCATATTTAGAATTAGAAAATCAACCAGCTCCTATAACTGTATAAACCCCAACACTTGATACACAAAGAAATAATATTATACTTAAACCTCCTATTCCTACAAAAAAATAACTATTAAATAATATCCATAATAATAAACAAAAGAATAACCTTAAAAAAGGACAAATTAAAAATGGAAAATAATTAACAAGAGTAGGTTTAATATATTCTTTACTAAACAATTTAATAGCATCCGATAAAGGTTGAGGTAACCCTATTAATCCTACTTTATTTGGACCTTTACGAATTTGAAAATACCTTAACCCTTTTCGCTCTAATAAAGTAAAAAAAGCAACCGCTAACAATGCACAAATACAAGCAACTACATAAGAAAATAATTCAACAAACATTATTAAGAGAAAATCAATAAAAATTTACATAAAAGGATCTTAAATCCTTCACATTATTCTGCCATCTTAATATAAAGTAAAAGATATACTTTCATAAAATAATCCTAAATTATTCACATAATTCTGCCAACTTTATAAAAAAATTTTTAAAAAATTAATATATAAATTAATTTTAATCAATCCTTTCGTACTAAACTAAATATAAAAATAAATTTAAAAGATAAAAACCAACCTGGTTTACACCGGTTTGAACTCAGATCATGTAAAATTTTAAAAATCGAACAGATTTACCAATTAAAGCCTCTTCACCTTAAGGTTATTTTAATCCAACATCGAGGTCGCAATCTCTTTTTTCAATATGAACTTTCAAAAAAAATTACGCTGTTATCCCTATGGTAACTTATCTTCTAAGCAAAAAATTTGGTTTATTCATTTATATATATCACCATTTAAGGAAGTTAATATAAATACATTTTATTCCTTGATCACCCCAACCAAAATTATATGTAAATAAATATAAAATCAAATTTAAAATATAATATAAAGCTCAATAGGGTCTTTTCGTCCCTTTAAATTATCCAAGCTTTCTCACTATAAAAATTAACTTCTAATGAATAAAATAGAGACAGTATAATTTTCGTCAAACCATTCATTCTAGCCCCAATTTATAAGGCAAATTATTATGCTACCTTAGTACAGTTATAATACCGCAGCTGTTAAATATTAATCACCGAGCAGGCCCAACTCTCTATTAAAAAAACTCAAAGAGACATGTTTTTGATAAACAGGCGAAATTAATATTTGCAAAGTTCCTTTAACTTAATTTATCCATATATATATAATGAAAACCTAATTTCCAAAAATTAATTTAAAGGTATTAAATTAAACAATATAAAATACTCATTTTAACATTATATTTAATTTTAAACAAATAAAAAAAATTTATTAAAATAAAATTAAGAACAAAAACAAATAATCATTAATAAAAATAAAAAAAAGAAAAACTATTAATTCAACTTTAATTGTATAATTATACTAAGATTCTTACAAACTAAATTTTAAAGCTTATCCCTTAAAAACTAAATTAAAATTATAATTACCAACAATAATTAAATTTAAATAACACTAAAATGTTCATAATAATAAACTAGCTACCATATAAACCGAATAACATTTCACTACCATTTACCTTTAAAATAATAACTATGCCACGCTAACTATTATAAATTAATATAAAGTAAATAAATCTTTATATTTCGAGAAAACAAAATATATTAATAAATATTATCAAACCATTATGCAAAAGGTACAAACTTTAATTTCTACTATAAATATAATAAAATTATAACCCCCTTCAGTACTAAATAAAAATTATTTCTATACCCATTACTATAAAATATAAAACTTTTAACAAAAATTAAAAACAAAATCTATAAAAAACCAAAATAATATCAAAAATAATTTAATATAAATTATCCTCTCAACGTAAGTGAGACACATTAAAATTATGTTAATTTTTGAAATATATAATATTCCAGAGACAATTTCCATTACCTCTACTATGTTACGACTTATCTTATTTAAACAACAAGAGTGACGGGCGATATGTACATCTTACAAAACCAATATTCAACAATGCATACTAATCATTAATTTACTATTAAGTCCACCTTACTAATAAAATATAATCTTCATTATCCGGATTAATAAATAAAATTAATTAAAGTAGTCCATTAAACCTTTTTCATCAGCTACATTATGACTTGACATAATAATATAAAATATTTACTAGTTCTTTCACTCTTAAAATATAAACTGACGACAGCAATATATAAACTGTTATAATTATATATAAATAATTATAATATCAAAAAAAAATTAGTTTAAAATGTGGATTATCAAATTATATTAACAGACTCCCCTAACTGGATATGTAAAACCGCCAAACTTTTTAAGTTTTAAATAAAAATTAATAATAAATAAAATTTATTTTCATAATACTTAGGTAAACAAAAATCAATTTTTACATTATAAAATAATAGGGTATCTAATCCTAGTTTATTTTCAAAATTTCAAAGAATCAATAATAAAGAGAAAAATCGTAAACAAATTAATTATATAATTTTACCAAAAAATTAATCATATTAATCCCATCAATTAAACAAAATACTTAACTTTAATTTAAACCAAACATTTTTAACTTTAATTATATGTATAACCGCAGATGCTGGCACAAATTTATCCAATTATTATTTACAATCTCTATATAAAACTTACATTCATTGTATAAATATATATACTGAAAAACCTTATAATTTATATTAAATAACATTTAATAAATAATTATTACACCAATATAATAAAATATTAAACCAATTATAAAAGCATAATAACAATAAAAATTTCACGAACCTATAAAATTACCAAAAAACCTAACATGTATAAAATCATAAAAACTAAAAACCAAACCAAAATCAAATTTATATATATAATAAAGAGACAATCAAAATCTATTTCTGAGGTATGAACCCAATAGCTTAACTTAGCTTACTTTATCTGAAAGTTTTAACAAAATCTATGTTTCTTTAAATTTGCAATTTAATATTTTATATAAAATATAAAACCATGAGAAAGTAAACACTTATAAATAGATTTACAATCTACCGACTATAACTTCGACCACCTCATACAGAATTTAAACACTTTTATTTATTGTAAGTCTTGAAAACTTATAGTTTTTTTTAACTTAAAACTCTTTACAAAAAAAGGACTTGAACCTTTTCCTTAAAGATCAAAACTTTATATGCCCATACACCAAATTATATCATATTTTATTTAATAATAATTAAACCAATTGTTTGGAAAACAATCATACTTTCTATACTAATAAAATAACAATCATTCTTGATAACTAACAATATTTATACCTAGAAATTGAAAATCTCTCGTGCTATTCTACACCACAAAAACTTAACAACAAATTTATAGCATATACACACATATAATCAAATCTAAAACAAACGAAAATTCCTATAACTAAAATAAAATATATACAATATAAAACTAAATAATCAATATCGCTAATAATTAATTATAATATTTAAATATATATATACTTATAGTCAAAAAATAAAAATTATAATTTTAATCTATAGCTTCCAATGCTATTATTTTAATTTAAACTATCTTTTGAACTACTTAATAAAACAACCATATATTTATACACATTTAAAACATTAACTTAATAATGAAACAGATTCGTTTATACTCGAGATACTAATATCTATACATCATTAAGAACTCTAACTATTTCTGTGATATCTATATATAATTTATTTATTATAGAATCCAAAATACAATTTAGTATATATATCATGAAACAACCATGTATAAAAATCAACCACATCGGTCGATTAATAATGATATAGAAGAACAGATAAATATATTTCAATAATCATAGAACACTTATACCATGATTCATAATTAACCACTCTACACTCTTCATAACGCAGAATATTTTAATGATTCTTATTTTATCATATTAAACAAGTATTTTTACTAAACCAACCTAATTTCTATCTCTAGACATGATTTTTTCAATTTTTATAAACACTGTATTTACCATATTACACAAAAACATAACTTTTTAAAACCCTCCTCTTACCCCTTCGTTTTTTATATATCCATGCCCTAGAATAATCTAAAATGAAATCAATTTTTGTCAACACTATATATTAATACTAATATTTATAAAATATCAATAATTATTAATAT